CTTAACAGTATACCACTTCTACGAATAGCTCTTAATGCCGCATCTCGTCCAAGGCCAGGACCTTTTATCATAACTTCTGCTCGTTGCATACCTTGATCCACTACTGCACGAATAGCGGTTCCTGCCGCAGTTTGGGCAGCAAAAGGTGTCCCTCTTCTTGTACCCTTGAATCCACACGTGCCAGCGGAGGACCAAGAAATAACCCGACCCCGTACATCCGTCACAGTCACAATGGTATTATTGAAACTTGCTTGAACATGAATAACTCCTTTTGGTATTCTACGTGCATTCTTCCGTGATCCGATACGTCCACCCCTACGTGAACCCATTTTTGGTATAGTTTTTGCCATATTTTATTCTCTCATTTTTATTCTCTCAAAAATACATAAATATAAGTTAGAGATATACCCATCTTATGTCAAAACAGCTCCTTTTTTCTACATCGTGTTCTTAGAAAGATCTTTCTTTTTATTATTTTGTTTTGACTATTACTATGATTCTTATTATAAATTATAGTTATTGTTTATTTCTATTTTTTATATTCTAAAATTATATTTAATATTAATAATTATATTTAATAAATAAATATTAAAAATTAAATCAAAATTATTTAAAATTTAAAGAAGGATTAGCCTTGTCTTTGTTTATGTTTAGGGTTAGAACAAATTACCATAATTCGTCCTCGTCTACGGATCAGTCGACATTTTTCACAAATTTTACGAACAGAGGCTCTTATTTTCATTTTTGTCATTCCCAAACTGAATTCTCAATATACTTATAGGAAGAAAATATCTTTCTTTCGATTGGAACCTTACTGATTTTATATCTCGAGATGGGAAATTTAAAAGTTGAAAAAACTACTTAATCATTCGAATCTTTATTGCGGAGTCTATAAATTATACGTCCTCTAGTTGAATCATAACGACTTACTTCAATTTTTACCCTATCCCCAGGTAGTATACGTATAAAACTGCGCCGTATTCTTCCCGAAATATAACCTAAAATGAAATCTTCATTATCTAAATGAACCCGAAACATACCATTGGGAAGTGATTCAGTAATTAAACCTTCATGAATCCATTTTTGTTCTTTCATTCCACGTAAAACCCCCTTAAATTGAAGTATCAACTAATTAATGTAGGAGGAGTGAGATTAGAAACCCGCCCTTTTCCTTTCTTTTTTCTTTTTTTTAACAAAAAGGAAGTTCCGAAGAAAATTCGGATATCAGAAAAATTACCATATATAACACAAGAGTTCTCCGCCGATTCCTTCTAGTCGAGCCTCTCGATCTGTTATTATACCCCGAGAAGTAGAAAGTATCACAATCCCCATTCCGCCTAAAATTCTCGGAATTCGTTGATAATTAGAATAGATTCGCAGACCGGGTCGACTTATTCGTTTTAAATTCAAACGAGGTTTTTGTAGCCCCTTTCTATGTCGTAGCTTTAAAACACAAAAATACTTTTCGCTTTCACGATGTTTCCTGGCGTTTTCAATAAAACCCTCTCGTAAAAGTATTTTAATAATGTTTTTGGTGATGTTAGTACATGGCACTCGAATCGTTCCTTTTCTATTCATATCAGCATTTCGTAGAGAGTTTATTATGTCAGCAAGAGTGTCCCTAGCCATGATAAACTAAAAAGGGTGTTGTCTATAGTTTTAGGTATATTGACATGTTCTTTTTTTTTTTTACATTTTGAAATTATTAGTTTATCAATTTAGTTTCTTAGTTTATCAATTTAGTTTCAAAGTATATGCGTCAGACACACTCTACTAATGAATTTCATCTATTTCAGAAAATTGTTTAGTATAAACTCTATCAAGGGCTCTTCTTCTATATTTATAATACCTCAGGTGCTAGTGAAACTATTTTAGTGAAATTTAATTGTCTCAATTCCCGGGCGATCGCACCAAAGATTCGAGTTCCTTTTGGATTTCCTTCTTGATCAATGACAACTGCAGCGTTGTCATCATATCGGATTATCATACCATTGTCACGTTTGAATTCTTTACAAGTACGTACAATTACAGCTCTGATCACTTCTGATTTTTCGAGGGGTGTGTTTGGCAATGCTTCCTTGATCACAGCAACAATAATGTCACCTATCTGAGCATATCGTCGATTACTAGTCCCGATGATTCGAATACACATTAATTCTCGGGCCCCACTGTTATCCGCTACATTCAAATGGGTTTGAGGTTGAATCATTTTTTGAATCTCTTCTTTAAAAGGAGAAGTAAAAAAAAGAAGTATTGGTTTGTCAAAAAAAAGAAACTTGCAATTGTTTTTTTTTATCCCCGTAGGCTTTTTTCTTTAGTTTGGTTTAGTTTGGCTGGGTTCCATCTTCTACATTTTTATCCCGAAGTAATGTAATGAATTGAGTTCGTATAGGCATTTTTGAAGCTGCTATTGAAATCGCCTTTTGGGCTATATTTTCTCCGACTCCGCCCATTTCATAAAGTATTCTACCGGGTTTAACGACAGCTACCCAATATTCCG